TAAGAGAACAGCATTTCCGCTCAGATCCATTTGTATAAAGAGTAATGAATAAGAAAGATAAGGAATTTTGAACCGCTAACGAAAAAAGGATAAATAAAAAGGATACGATAAAAAATTAGGGAGTCAAATGGTCTTTTTGGGGATAGAGGGACTTGAACCCTCACGATTTTTTAAATCGACGGATTTTCCTCTTACTATAAATTGCATTGTTGCCGGTATTGACATGTAGAACGGGACTCTATCTTTATTCTCGTCCGATTAATCAGTTCTTCAAAAGATCTATCAGATTATGGAGTGAATGGTTTGATCAATGAATATTCGATTCTTTCTTCAATATGGAATCGATTCACAACAATTCTTCTGTATTATGTATACAGGTTTATCCTTCATCTTTTCTGAAGTTTCGATAGAAGGATTCCTCTACCAACGTAAGACAATCAACTCCATTCGTTAGAACAGCTTCCATCGAGTCTCTGCACCTATCCTTTTTGATTTTCGCTTTCTGAACCTTTGTTTGTTTTCGGAAAACGTGATTTGGCTCAGGATTGCCCATTTTTATTAATTCCAGGGTTTCTCTGAATTTGAAAGTTATCACTTAGTAAGTTTCCATACCAAGGCTCAATCCAATTAAGTCCGTAGCGTCTACCAATTTCGCCATATCCCCCTTTTTGAGATGAAAATCTCATTGTGATCTCGTTCCCTTTTTTCTTTCATTTATACCGGAACCGTTGAATTCATTAGATAGATGCAATTCCTGTCTCGAAAAAGTGTTTTCTCCTCTTTGTCTTTGATTTCTTGTCTATCTTATTTCATCTTCTATAGGAGGCTCCTATTTGGTCCAATCAAAAACGATTTTATCATTTCTGTATCCGCAATTCAATATAGGTGAATACATACCCTATACATCTGTCTCTCTTCCACTCATTTCCCCATGAAATTTCGAATACTTGAACGGTCGATTCTTTTTTTTTAATATTATTTGATTTTTTCATTAAAAAATCAAATAATATTAAAAAAAAAGAATATTTAATTGTGATAAAAAAAATTGAAATTATATAGCGCTAGATTAATCGTTATGTTCTATAATATTTCACAGTTATTTGAAATTCTATATTCTATTCTTTAATATATTTATATTAATTATGAATAGCGAATATGAATAGCTAAGAATTCAAATAGTATAATAGTTAATAGCAAAGATTCTAAGAGTTTATTGAATTCCTATGCATGTCGAATTTCTGTTATGTGAGCCTGCTTAGCTCAGAGGTTAGAGCATCGCATTTGTAATGCGATGGTCATCGGTTCGATTCCGATAGTCGGCTTTTCTCTATTTATTTTATTCGATGTTTTACATGATTGATAATGCATCTTTGAAATCAAAGAATATTGAAAAAAAAAATGTCTTCCTCTTTTGGCAAAAGTCATTGATTTATTATGTTATAGGAATTTCCAACTATGTCACGAAAAGAATCCTTTTCTTTTTCTATATATAGAATATAAAGATCTGGATATTTATCCAACTCATCTCATTATTCTTTAATAGAATAATACTTCAGTAAATTTCGCTTTATTTAGAATTTAGTTCATTTTTAGTTTAGGTTTATTCTGTAGAATGAAATTTCATCAATAAGAATTAATAATTAAATATAAATAAGAAGAAGGAGTCTTTATGTCGCGTTACCGAGGTCCTCGTTTCAAAAAAATACGCCGCCTGGGGGCTTTACCGGGACTAACTAATAAAAGGCCCAGAGCTGGAAGTGATCTTAGAAACCAATCGCGTTCCGGGAAAAAATCCCAATATCGTATTCGCCTAGAAGAAAAACAAAAATTGCGTTTTCATTATGGTCTTACAGAACGACAATTACTTAAATACGTTCGTATCGCCGGAAAGGCAAAAGGGTCAACAGGTCAGGTTTTACTACAATTACTTGAAATGCGCTTGGATAACATCCTTTTTCGGTTGGGTATGGCTCCGACTATTCCGGGAGCTCGCCAATTAGTTAACCATAGACATATTTTAGTCAATGGTCGTATAGTAGATATACCAAGTTATCGCTGCAAACCCCGAGATACTATTGCGGCGAGGGATGAACAAAAATCTAGAGCTCTAATTCAAAATTCTCTCGATTCATCCCCTCATGAGGAATTGCCAAACCATTTGACTCTTCAACCATTCCAATATAAAGGATTAGTCAATCAAATAATAGATAGTAAATGGGTCGGTTTGAAAATAAATGAATTGCTAGTTGTAGAATATTATTCTCGTCAGACTTAAACCTAACAAAAAGAAAATCAAGACTAATAAGAATAAGGGTTCGAACAATTTTGCTCCCTTTCGGCGAAGTAAATTAACCTAAGGTTAAGATAAATAAGGGTTTGATCCGGATTTTTCTTCCATTTAGGTATCATAGACCGAGAGGGATATTTTCATTCCTTGTCTACTCTTTTCTTTAACAGTATTTTCCGTACCACAGCCATTAGGAATAGAGAATCCATATCA